GATAATCAGGCAAAACATACTGGCCAAAGTTTTGCAGTCCCTCAAAAAGTGGCAAGTAATAAGGAATAGTTGATACTAAGCGGATACTAAGTCGAGTCTTACTTTCAGTATTATTAATCTTTTTATTTAATGTAATATATTTATATGCTCTTTGAATAGCGAGTTTAGAAATTACTATAACCAATATAGTGACTGGTCTAAATGTAAATAGTCTAATCATGAAATTTTAAATTATTAGCAAATCTCACTAAACTTTGTCAGACTTAATACTATCTTAATAAATTTTTAAAATATTTTTTCTCCTATTGAAAAAATTTTTTTAATTTATTAAGCTGTAATTGCTGTAATCTATTAAAAAACTTTCCAAATCTTAAAATAGTTTTTATTAAGAGTATATAGGATTAATAATAATGAAACAATCGTTTAGCCTACCACATTTTGAGAATGAAGAAATAGACAGTTTGATAATCGGAAAAAAAATTTTTGATTCTAGATTAATGGTTGGTACAGGAAAATATAAGAATTTAAAAGATGCAATTAAAAGTATAGATTATAGTGGAGCAAATATAGTTACAGTTGCTATTAGGAGAGCTCAAAATACTAAAAACTTGGGCCGCAGGAATCTCATTGATGGTTTAGACTGGTCAAATTTATGGATTTTGCCTAATACTGCAGGTTGTGAAAGTGCAGAAGAAGCAGTTCGGATAGCAGCCTTAGGGCGAGAGATTGTCCAGAAGTTAGGTCAAACAGACAATAATTTTATTAAATTAGAGGTTATTCCAGATTCTCATTATTTATTTCCTGATCCAATTGGAACCCTAAAAGCTGCAGAGTATCTGGTGAAAAAAGGTTTTGTAGTAATGCCCTATATTGGAGCTGATCCTGTGCTCGCAAAACAGCTTGAAAATATTGGATGTGCAACAGTTATGCCACTGGCCTCGCCGATAGGTTCTGGACAAGGTATTAAAAATTTACTTAACTTGAAAATTATTATAGAGAATGCCAAAATTCCTGTTATCATAGATGCAGGAATTGGCACTCCTAGTGAAGCAGCTAAAGTGATGGAAATAGGAGCTTCTGGAGTATTAGTAAATACAGCAATTGCAAGAGCTCAAAATGCCCCACAAATGGCTACAGCTATGAGTCTTGCAGTAAAATCTGGAAGATTGACTCATTTAGCAGGTAGAATGCCTGTTAATGAAACTGCGACCCCGAGCTCGCCTACACTAGGCATATCTAAATAGTGAAAGTATTATATTGCAGGAAATAAGAATTTGATTTTAATAATTGATAACTACGATAGTTTTACATATAATTTAGCACAATGCGTTGGAGAACTGGGATATAATGTTTTAGTCTGTCGTAATGATGAAATTGATATTGCAACAATAAAAAATTTGAACCCTCAGAAAATTATCATATCTCCTGGACCAGGCAGGCCAAGTGAATCTGGCATTTCATTAGATGTGATCTCTGCTTTTTCTAACTCCATTCCAATATTAGGTGTTTGTTTAGGACATCAAAGTATTGGCTACTTAAATGGAGGTAGCATAATCAAAGTTCCTGAAATTATGCATGGTAAGACCTCCGAAATATACCATAACAATGAAGACTTATTTAGAAGAATACCTAATCCTTTTATTGCGACGAGATATCATAGTCTTATTATTGACAATATGAATTTTCCTATTAGCTTGGATATAACAGCATGGACAAAAAATAATATTATTATGGCTTGTCGTCATAAGCATAATCCAATGTTAAGAGGAATTCAATTTCATCCGGAAAGTCTGTGGACATTATACGGCAAGCAGCTTTTAAGCAATTTTTTAGAATATAACTAAAACATACTTTAGTCTCTTGAGCTCATTTTAGATATTTTTAATAATTCTTCTTCAAATATTAACTGAGCTCTATTTGTGACTCCACCCAAATAAAAATGCTGATTTTTTTCTATAATCCATATTTGAGAGTAAGAAATATAACTGATGCTGACACTTGTTATTAAAAATAAGAAACTTGTATATATTAGAGGTATGCCTGGATCACTTTTAATCTGTAAGCCTGTGCTTGCTATAGTATCTAAAAAAGTAATAGTATTATTATTAATAATATAGCTCTCTCCTATGTTAACAGACATTATACTCTCACCACTTTTGTTATATATAGCACCAGCTTGCCTTTGCAAATTAGATAATACAATTGAGAATTGATTATCTTGTTCCTGAGCAAGCACGCCAATCCATATTTTATTATTATTTGGTAAAAGAACTTCTTTTAGAGGAATTTGTACAATATTCTCATTATTGATTTTAATGCGAACTGCAATAATATCCCAATCTGTTTGATAAATTGTTAAGCCTTGAAATTGCAAAGGTTTATTTACATAGATTGTAGATCTTTTTAATTCTTGTCCTTCAGGGTTTAGTATTGATATATCTGAGAAGAATTGGCTAATCGATTTATCCTTATTGTATTCTATGTTGAAGTTATTGACTCTAGCAGAAAATTCTTGAGGAACATAGCTAAATTTACCGGAAGCAATAATATTCTGTAATCGAAATAGTTCGCCAGATGGAACCATTTCTTGAGCACTAAAACCACTGACTAGGCCTAACACGGAACCTGCAAGAATTAAAATAATACTTCCATGTACAAAAATAGGAGCTAATCTACCCAGTAACCCCTTATAGCCGTAAATAGATTGGCCCTGTTGAAAGATATGATAATTATAATTTTGAAGACAAGATGCGAGTAGATTTAGTTTAGTTATTTTAATTTCTTGGCTTCCTGTGAATTTTTTAAATTGGTTAGGATTCTTGTAAAAGTGCCATCTTCTAGCACTCTGTAAAGAGGGTATTTGTCTTGATATACTACAAGTAACTAAACTAAGACTAAAAATAAATAATAGAGTTAAGAACCACCAGGTTGTATAAACGTGATTTAAGCCAAGAATCTCTATATTTTTCCAGTTTAATATATTAGAGTACCCATTTGAGAAAGTATAGTGCGTTTGATAAAATGTAGCTTCTTTATTTTGCTCAATAATAGTTCCTATAATGCTAAAAATAGCAATAACTAGCAACAGTATTATAGAAAATTGTAAATTACTAAAGAGTCTCAATAAATACCATCTAATATTTTTTCTATTAAATCGCAAATCCAGCTGTATTTTCATGATTATGAATATGAAAAAATGTATAATAATATATCGTTGATCTTATAATGATATATTTAAATATATCAGGAATATTTTTTAACTTATTCATATACGATAAGTTGTAATATTCTTTTTATTAAAATATGTTTCTGTATCTATAACAAGAACTTAGATAGCTTTTTCGTGTTATTGCTTAAACTATTTCTCTTTTTAGACGACAAGCTAATAGAAGTCTTAATAAATTAATTGTAATCATAGTATTTTTTAAATAGTCTAATTTTATAATAAATTAGGTTTTGTCTTGATAAGTATTGAATTTAACATTGATGCAATGTTTTATCAGACTCAATAGATTTAATCTTGACTAGTTTAGGTTTTCTTTTTAGTAAAAAAGAAGATTGACAATTTGTGTATTTTTTAAACTAACTCAAATTATTTTATTAGCCGTAGTTTATATAAAAGTCTTTCTTTTTAAAATTTAAAGTTAAAGTATATTTGACAAGTATCTGCATAAAGTAGATTAATACTAGATTTTAGGACTTTATTAGTGAATTATTATTGATATTTACATTATATATCAATTTTTTTATCCTCTCTTATTGTCTCCCAAATTTGTATTCATCATACTGTTTAAATATTAATCTTAGTGAAGCTTAAATATTGCGTCACTTTAATTATTTTCAAATATTGAAGTAATTTACTGAATTATGAAAAAACTAACTATTCGAAAAAAGATTAGAAAATAGTGAAAAAGTGCCAGTACTTAATAATATTGTTCCGCTAAAGGGAGCCCATGAATTATTCCAAAAAGAAAACTGCTTAAGCTTTAAAAAATTAGAAGAAAAGAAACTGCCTACAATTATAGGAAAAATATATCCTGTACTGTAAATAAGTATAAAAATTAATCCGAGTAAAATTTTTTGCATAGAATTAATCCAAACTAATAATGTAACGAAAATTGGTGTACTGCAAGAAGAAATTGCAATACCAATACCAATACCACTCAAATACATTTTTACATAATAATTATTGTTAGTCATTACCATATTAAACTTAGGACTCCTAAGAGGAACTATATTTAGCAAGTTGAAACCCATATATATAATAATGATTGCCGATATTACAGGTATACCTTTAAAAAACTGTGAATAAGTTTTAGTCAGTAATGTTGCAATCACACCTAAAGTTATAAAACTAGAAATAGTACCCAAGCAAAAGATAAATAAATTCTTGGCTTTATTAATTGCTGTTAGCTTTTGATTTTCTCCAGCAATATATAAAATACAAACTGGCAATATAGATATAACACAAGGGCTTAAGCTCGTTAATAAACCAGAAAGAAAGATAAAACTAAAGCTCGTTATACTTAAATGTTTAAGCTGATATAGAGTAAGCATATTAATAAAATGTTGGCTATTGTATATGAATAAATCAAGTTTCATTGTTCGAAAAATTTATTTTAAATAATTAAACTCCCCAGGTAGGACTTGAACCTACGACCAATCGGTTAACAGCCGATTGCTCTACCACTGAGCTACTGAGGATTACAGCTATGCATAATAATTATATCAGTAATAACATATTTTTTGTATATTTAAATTCAAATAAAAGATACAAATAAAGCTCATTCATATTAATTGCGCTTTACTTATATCTAACTAATTATTTTTTATTTAGACAGCAGCAAGATCATTAACCATTCCTAAGAATAGAGCAGGATCTCCAGCTTTAGGTCTTTGTTCTTGAGGTCTAAATTGACGAACAGGTCCTTGCCAAATAAATTGAGGCATTCCGAATTTTTCTTTAAAATCAGCTCCGTATCTTGGAGTTTTTAAATTAAAAGGCATTTCGCCTTTACTTCGTTGAGCTATAATTCTTCTTCTTTGGTAAGGGACAATAGAATCTCCAAAATTTTCTTCATATTCGTCGCTATCTAAAAGCATGTTAATGAAGCTTTCAAGACCTTTGGACGCAATTACAACAGACCAGGCTAATTTCTCCCTATCGTTGTAAACATCTCTTCCAAGTATTCTTTGAACACAGATCTCAACGAATCTATAATTATTATTAACATCATAGTTTAATTTACGAAATGAAGCCGATAAAACCAACCCCCTAATGAAGTCTTTAATTCTAATTTGATTGAATCTCAACTGAGATTCTAAATTTGAGTCAGATGTACTACTTAGGATTTGATGTTCACTAAAGATTTGCCTATAAGCAGCCCAAATCACTTCATCCATCTCTACTGAACTAGGTAGATTATCTGTATTATAAGCTCTAGGCTGTTCTTCACCTGGGGATACCTCGTAGCCATCTACGCGCTGATTTTGTGTAGATAGTGAATATTTGAGTAATGGAATAGACATCTTAAGTCTCCAGAATTACGTCTTTACCTTTTACAAGGTATAATATTTTATAGGATATACTAATACTTTTTTACAAGAATACTTATTTGTTAAATTTTCTTGAAACTGTATTTTATTAATAATATAGACTAGTTCACAATTGATAATTTTGTGTAACTATGCAAAAAAAAGTATACTACGAAAATGTAGTTCGTAACAAAAAAAGAATTTTTATATTCTATAATTTTTGATATTTTAACAGTATTGTCTTACTTATAAACATTTATTTTTACAAAATATCAAGTTTTAAACTTAGCATAAGAATTTTATAATTTATGAATATCTCTAATCAATTAAGTCTGGAACAAGAGTTCGAATTAGTCTTATATAAGCAGAAAATTGAGCCACTAAATCTCGAGCAGTCTCGAAAGTTGCTTTTAGAAACATTAAAAACAATGTTGCTGAAAGATAACATTATTAAGTACGTAATAAAAAATTCTCACTTTCGGCAGTAAATATTACAGATTATTACTTTGTTAGCTATTTATCTCTTAATATATTTTATATTGTACTTTCGATACTAATACATCGGCTTGTTAATTAACTTAACAGCCGAAACAGTGAAGTCCTTCATTATAATAGGGAGAGTTCAATGCTTGACGCATTTTCCAGAGTTGTAGTAAATTCCGACGCTAAAGCTGCTTATGTAGGCGGTAGCGATCTACAAGCTCTAAAAAAATTCATCGCAGACGGTAACAAGCGTTTAGATTCTGTTAACGCAATTGTTTCTAATGCTAGCTGCATCGTTTCCGATGCTGTTTCAGGTATGATCTGTGAAAATCCTGGTCTAATTGCACCTGGCGGAAACTGTTATACTAATCGTCGTATGGCTGCTTGCCTACGTGATGGTGAAATCATTTTACGTTATGTTTCCTATGCTCTTCTTGCTGGAGACCCTTCTGTACTTGAAGATCGTTGTCTTAACGGTCTTAAAGAAACTTACATTGCTTTAGGTGTACCTACTAACTCTTCTGTAAGAGCTGTAAGTATTATGAAAGCAGCAGCAGTTGCATTCATCACTAATACTGCTTCCCAACGTAAGATGGCAACAGCAGATGGCGATTGTTCTGCTTTAGCATCTGAAGTAGCTAGCTATTGCGATAGAGTAGCTGCAGCTATTAGCTAAAAGTTTAGACTACCTCCAAGCCGCAAGTTTGAAAAGTATTTAAAATAAGTACTTAATCCATTTAGGAGAAAAACATGAAATCAGTTATTACTACTACGATCAGTGCAGCAGATGCTGCTGGTCGTTTCCCGTCCAGTTCAGATCTTGAATCCGTTCAAGGTAATATTCAACGTGCAGCAGCTCGATTAGAAGCAGCTGAAAAACTAGCTAGCAACCACGAAGCAGTTGTTAAAGAAGCAGGCGATGCTTGTTTTGCTAAATACTCCTACTTGAAAAATCCAGGTGAAGCTGGTGACAGTCAAGAAAAAGTAAACAAATGCTATAGAGATGTAGATCATTACATGCGTCTAGTTAACTACTGCTTAGTTGTTGGTGGTACTGGTCCCGTAGATGAATGGGGCATTGCTGGTGCTCGTGAAGTTTACCGTACTTTAAACTTACCAACTTCTGCTTATGTAGCATCCTTTGCTTTTGCTCGTGACAGACTATGTGTTCCACGTGATATGTCTGCTCAAGCAGGTGTTGAATATGCTGGCAACTTAGACTACATTATCAACTCTTTATGCTAATATACTAATTTAGTTTAGTATACAAAAAAGCAAGCAACTATAATTGCTTGCTTTTTTTTTACTTATATTGATATTCATTTTTAATATCGTTGTATACTTAGTTTTACCATTTAAAATAAGTATGGGAGTTGAAAATGAGTTTAGAAATAATGCAAAATTTTCTTGTGAATTTTGCATTCGGTGGCTTGCTCACTGCAATGTTAGTTTACTGGAGTAGTTTAGCTTTTCCGGAAATTTCTGGGTTAAATAAACTCGCAAGTTTTATTACATTGCTTGTTAATATTGCACTTGTATTGACACTATCTTCTAGATGGTCTGCTAATGGGTATTTTCCTTTAAGTAATTTATACGAATCTCTTTTGTTTCTAGCTTGGGGATTAACATTTGTGCATTTATTTATTGAAAGTAAAACAAAAAGTAGACTTATTGGAGCAATAGCAATTCCTGTTGCAATGTTTGTAACTGCTTTTGCTAGCCTTGCGCTGCCAGTAGAAATGCAAAAAGCTTCACCATTAGTACCAGCTTTAAAATCAAATTGGTTAATGATGCATGTCAGCATTATGATGCTTAGTTATGCAATCTTAATTCTAGGGTCATTATTATCTATTCTATTTTTAATTATTACAAAAGGAAAAGACATTAGTCTGAAAGGAAGTTCTATTGGAACTGGCTCCTATAAAGTGAAAAATACCGATACGGCATCAACATTACTATTTTCATCTCAATCAGGTATTGTTCAAGAACAATCTAATATAATTGTCAACAGCACTAGGATGAACTTATTAGAAAGTATTGATAATTTAAGTTATCGAACTATAGGATTGGGTTTCCCTTTATTAACAATAGGAATAATTGCTGGCGCAGTTTGGGCTAATGAAGCTTGGGGATCATATTGGAGCTGGGATCCTAAAGAGACTTGGGCACTAATAACGTGGTTGATTTTTGCTGCATACTTACATTCTAGAATAACTAAATCTTGGCAAGGAAAAAAACCAGCTATACTAGCTTCTGTGGGCTTTTTAGTTGTTTGGATTTGTTATTTAGGAGTTAACTTTTTAGGTAAAGGCCTGCATAGTTATGGTTGGCTTGCTTAATTATTATCTTCAATTTGAATTCTGTATTGTAAATGCCTACAATGCATAGATGATAATCTATATTATTCAAATACTATTAAATTTTTATGAACATCTTATTTGTTTTGTCTTCAGTTCCTCATACGTCCCCGTGGTCTACTCAAGTAGCGATGGTTATGATTACTTGTAATTTATTAGCTATTGTTGCAGGAAGATATGCTATAAAAGTTAGAGGCCTAGGTCCTTCAATTCCTGTCTCCGGTGTTGAAGGATTTGGTCTTCCTGAACTACTTGCCACCACTAGTTTGGGCCATGTTATTGGAGCTGCATCAATTCTTGGATTAAGTAATGTTGGCTTAATTTCTTAGAATATTTAATATTAAAAGATAGCGCTTTAGTCTGAATATAAGATTAAAGTGCTATCCTTTTTTTTTAGATTTCGTAAAATGCCCCCATTCTACGAAATTTTTCATATCTTTTTGCCTTTAAAGTTTGATTATCTAGTCTAGATAAAAAGTCTAATTGTTTAGTTAGTTCTTTTTTTAAATATTTAGAGGCAGTGCTAGGATCAGCTTGTGCACCTCCTAGCGGTTCTTCTAATATTTCATCAACTATTCCCAGAACCTTTAAATCATGAGAAGTGATTTTTAGAGCCTCAGCAGCAGCAAGAGATTCCTTACTATTTTTCCAAAGAATTGCAGCGCAGGCTTCAGGAGTGGCGACTGTGTATACAGCATATTCTAGCATAAGTATACTATCTCCTATTCCAATACCTAGAGCTCCACCTGATCCACCTTCACCAATAATAGTACAAATTATAGGTACTTCAAACGAGAACATATCTCGTAGATTTACTGCAATAGCTTCACCCTGTCCTAACTCTTCAGCTTTTAATCCAGCCCAAGCTCCAGGAGTGTCGATAAATGTTAATATCGGCATCTTAAATCTGTTTGCATGCTTCATAAGTCTTAAAGCTTTTCTATAACCGCCAGGAGCCGGCATTCCAAAATTTCTAGCAACATTTTCTTTGGTGCCTCGTCCTCTTTGGTGTCCAATAAATACAACGCTGCGACCATTAATCTTACCTATACCACCTACTAATGCTGGATCGTCAGCCCCTCCTCTATCTCCATGTAATTCAATCCATTCATCTAAAATATTAGGAATATAGTCTAGTGTTGTAGGCCTTTCTGATTGTCTAACTAGGTGTAACCTTTGTAAAGGAGTTAGACTACTAAAAATTTCTTTTTGTAGTTTTACTAATTGATCTTGAAAGCGATTTATCTTATTATTAATAATTATATCGTTTTTAGGTGCTAACTTTTTTAATTCTTTAACTTGTCTCTCTAGTTCTGCGACAGGTCGCATAAAATCAGGTATTAGTGGTTTGCGATTACTAGTAATCATAAAATTTTTTAGGATATTTATTATTCTTTAAAATCTTCTAACTGTAGCCTGAAAAAAAGGCTAATGTATGCGATTTGTTCTGTGAAATCTACAAAGTTATGTGATAATTTAAGCACGTTACCTATTAGATAATATAATCCATAGAATAGTTTAGGATCATCAAATCTTTGAGAGATTCTTGTAGTCGCTCTGATTAAATCATCATAATTAAGCCCTCGCTCACCTTTTAAATAGTTTAAATTACATATAATCTGGCTATTATCACAAGCCCGTGATAGGGGACCTTCTTTAATAGACAAATAGTCTACTGATAGCTTATTTAATGGAATTATGTCAATAACAGTATCATTGAGAAGCCCTGTTTGATTTGTTTCTACTAATGATTTTTTCGGTATTATTGTATTAGAAGATGTAATTTCAATGCTAGTCAGCACACTATCAACAGATTGACTAATACCTATAACTTTTCCAACGGGTAAACCTCTTAATCTCACAGACGTTCCTTCCTGAATCCCATAAGCACTATCAAATTCGATAAAAGCTTTATAGCCGTTTTTTTTACTCGTTTTATTAATGAGATGCCATGCACTAATTGATAAGAAGGTTAGCCCCCCTAAAAAACAAGCACCTAAAAATTCTTTTTGAACATTTTTATACTGTGTTTTCATAGACTTTTAATCCAGATCATATTTTGTCATCTTTTCAAATAAGATTAAATCGGCAGACTACAAAACGTCATCTCCAAGATGGCCTCACAATTTTAGTCCCGAAGAAATTAAGTCGTAAGTGATGCCTGAGGTCTTAATAGAATGAGTAATGTCTTGCTTTTCGTGCCTATTATATTGTATTGCAGTTTTAATCTCATATATATATAAAACCATCGATTTTATATTATTTAACCGTTGAATATTATTTCCTACACCAACACATGAAGCTCCATATAGGAAAGAGATTGGACTTGTTAAAGCAGAAATGCCAGAAGCAGAAATAATAGGCATATTGCTATTTTTCGAAATTGTATATGTAGATGAACATGTCGAGGCAGACTTTTGAATTATCCCAGATAAATCTCCTTGCTTAGAAAAACTCGTGCTTTTCCCCTCTGTTTGAATTATATCGACCCCTAGATTCCTTAGATTTTGTGTTAATTTAATTTGTTCTTCCATACATAACACATGAGGAATCGTCACGCACAATGTGGTGTTAGGTAATAGGTTCCTTATATCTTCGCTAATTTGCATAATTTCTTTGGAACTAAAAAAGCGCCCCTGTGCATAAAATACATCATAATTTCCTATTTCTAAGATTTGCACGCCAGCTTTTTCACAGTGGAATAGTTTTTCGGCAGAAATAGCCGATACACATATAGGTATTGTAGTAGTAGATTGCAGTTCTTTTACTATACTAATATCAGCCGCTATGTCCATGTATGTAGCTCCAGCTATCTCTGCAGCTTGAGTCATTTGTTTAATTTGCTTTATGTTGAAATTATTTAAGCCTGTGATAACTTTAACAGCTAGTTTATCATTAAAGTCATTTGCAATACTCGAAGAAATTGTCATAATATGCTTTAGTTATTTATATTGAATAATTCCAAAGAACAGTAAGAGAATAAATGATCTTTGGAATTATTTTATTTTTTAGGATGTTATTATATTAACTACTTAATAAGCTAGACCCATACTACGCGTAGTTTCAGCCCCAAGATAAACTCTAACGCTTAAAAAGTCAGTAGGACATGCTGTTTCACATCTCTTGCAGCCTATACAATCTTCAGTTCTTGGTGCAGATGCAATTTGTTTTGCTTTACAGCCATCCCAAGGCACCATTTCCAATACGTCGCAAGGACAAGCTCTAACACATTGAGTACACCCAATACATGTATCGTAAACTTTAACACTATGAGCCATAGTAATAACACTCCAAATTTGATTTAATTTTAGGGTTTCTTTGAAATCTATAAAATAGGATGTATTAATGTCATAAGTTGCCAATATAGTATAACTATCAGTAGCCACTTATATATTAAAAATTATCAATTACAACTAAAACAGAAATATCTAGTAAGCAGCAATTGTGTCACTTGAATAAGCTGGATTAGTCTCAGCAATATTAGCTTCTGAAGGTGGAATAACCTGCCAGAATTGTGGTAAATATGAACTCCATTTCTCCAAAATAGTATGAGCCTTTAAACTACCTGTTTTAGCAGCATGATTTTCAACTAAATTTCTTAACTGCAGTTCTCCTTTTTTTGTAGCTATTCGTTGTACTTTTACAATTTCAGAATTCACTCGATCAATAAAGTTATTGTCCTCGTCTAAGAAATAGGCAAGTCCACCAGTCATGCCAGCTCCTACATTCCTGCCAGCTTTTCCTAGAACAACAATAACTCCACCAGTCATATATTCACAAGCATGATCGCCTACGCCTTCAACTACGCTCTCAGCTAAAGAATTTCTTACTGCAAAACGTTCGCCAGCTTGACCTTGAGCAAATAAATAACCACCTGTTGCTCCATACAAACAGGTGTTCCCTATAATAACTTGATTATTATCTTCATAATTAGTTCCAGCTGGAGGAACTATAACAATACTTCCTCCATTCATTCCTTTGCCTACATAATCATTAGCTTCTCCCATAAGCTTTAAGTTTACACCTGAAGCTAAAAATGCACCAAAGCTTTGACCTGCAGAGCCATAAAAATTTAATTTAATAAGTCCTTTGAATCCAGTGTTACCATAACTTTTTGCAATAATGCCAGATAATCTTGTACCGACTGTTCTATTTGTATTTGCTATCTTAAAATGTTTAGTAATTTCAGTTTCTAATTTAATAGCATTACTAATTTCTGATATTGCTAGAATATCATCATCCATAACTGGACCATTAGTATGTACAGAATTAAATTTAGTCCATGTATAATTACTGATATTAATTAACGTATCTAATTTAATTCCATTAGTTTTAGTCAAATTAATATCTGTGTTTTTCATCAATAAATGATTCTGCCCAGTAATATCATTAAGACTTTTATAACCAAGACTAGCTAGAATTTCTCTAACTTCATTGCCAATAAATAAGAAGAAATTAACTAAAGCTTCTGGTACGCCTGAAAATCTTGCTCTTAATTCTTCTCGTTGTGTAGCAACACCAACAGGGCACTTGTTAGTATGGCAAATTCTAGCCATAATACATCCAGTGGCAATCATGGCTACTGTTCCAAATCCAAATTCCTCAGCACCCATAACAGCAGCTAAAACTATATCTGATCCTGTTCTTAATCCACCATCTACTCTAAGAGTTACGCGGTCTCTTAGTTGATTTTCAGCTAATAGTTGATGTACTTCGCTTAAGCCTAGCTCCCAAGGTGAACCTGCATGTTTGATTGAGCTCAGAGGAGAAGCCCCAGTACCACCATCATGGCCAGATATTTGAATAATATCTGCATTCCCTTTTGCGACACCAGCCGCAATTGTACCTATGCCAATTTCGGACACTAGTTTAACAGAAATTTTGGCATTAGGATTGATTTGGTGTAAGTCAAAAATGAGCTGCGATAAGTCTTCAATCGAATAAATATCATGATGAGGAGGAGGAGAAATTAATGGAACCCCAGGTTTACATTTCCGTAGAGTAGCAATATACGGACTGATTTTTTTGCCAGGAAGTTGTCCCCCCTCTCCAGGCTTTGCACCTTGCGCTATTTTAATTTCTAACTGTTTAGCATTCATTAAGTATTCAGGTGTAACACCGAAACGCCCTGAAGCAATCTGTTTAATTGCTGAACTAGCTGTGTCACCATTTTTTAACCCTTTTAAATGAGGTAATAGTTGTGAATTCCCAGCACTATTGACATCACTTAATATCTTAAATCGAACAGGGTCTTCTCCACCTTCCCCAGAATTAGACTTGCCCCCAATACGATTCATAGCAATAGCTAAAGTTTCATGAGTCTCTCTAGATAACGCCCCTAATGACATCCCTCCTGTACAAAATTTTTGTAAAATATCTTCTATGCTTTCAACTTCATCAATAGATATGGGAGTTCTATTGCTATGTAATGTTAATAAGTCTCTCAAAGCTGTTGGAGGCCTGTTCTGTAATAAGCTTTGATAGTTATTATAATATTCAGTATTATAGCCTCTAACTGCTCGATGGAGCGCCTTAGACATCTCTGGATTGTTAATATGATATTCTCCACCAGGTCGATACTGAACGAATCCATAATTTGCTAATTTTTTAGTCTTGACTTCTGAAAAAGCTTTAGAATGAATATTAAAAGTTTCTTGCCCTAATTCCAATATACTTAAGCCACCAATTTGAGACGTGGTGCCTTTAAAAGCCAAATTAACAGCTTCTGAACCCAACCCTAAAATTTCAAAAATTTGTGCACCATGATAGCTTGATAATAGCGAAATTCCCATTTTTGAAAGAATTTTTAACAGGCCAGCTTCCACAGCTTTTTTATAGTTAGCTTGGGCTTCTTGTATATTACAAGCTGGTAATCTACCTTTAGACATGAGCATCTTTGTTTTTGGATTTGACCACCAATGTCTTGCTGTCTCAAAAGCTAAATATGGACAAATAGCACTAGCTCCATATCCGATTAGACAAGCAAAATGGTGAGTACTCCAGCATTGGGCTGTCTCAACCAAAATAGAAGCATCTTGTCTTAACCCTTTATTTATCAAGTGATGATGCACTGCTCCAACAGCTAATAATGGTGGAATAGAGACTTTCTCTGGATCAAGATTACTATCCTTGTCAGTTAAAATTAAAATATTATTACCATCAAGTATGGCTTGACTAGCATCTTCACACAATTGCTGAATTTGCTTTTTGAAATTATTAGGACCTTCCTCTAAACTAACAAGAGTATTAATATAGCGACAAGATAGCTTAGATTCATAAATGGCGTTAAGTTCTCCTTCATTAATTATAGGAGAATCTAGCTTGATGTGCTTAGCAAGAGCAGGTTGATCGTCTAATAAATTACTCTTATGTCCAATTTGTATTGCTAAAGACATTACGAGGCTTTCTCGAAGAGGATCAATAGCTGGATTTGTTACTTGTGCAAACCTTTGTTTAAAATAATCATATAGAATATGCGATTTTTCGGAAAGAATTGCTAAAGGAATATCATCTCCCATGCAAAAAGTAGGTTCTTTACCTTGACTTGCCATATGCTCGATAACAAGTTCTACATCTTCATTTGTATAACCAAAAGCTGTTTGCAACTGCATTAGTTTTTTAATGTCAACTTGTTGATCAGACAAAAACGGCTTATGTTCAAGTATTTGTCTAGCTTCTTTTAGTAATTTTCCGTACGGAATTTTAGTCGCAACAGAAGTTTTAATTTCTTTATTCTTTAATATTTTATGTGAAAAGATATCTACAGATATCATTTGACCAGGACCAAGACGTCCTTTTGATTTTACATTACCGGGCTCAACCTGAACGACTCCACTTTCAGATGATACAATAACAATATTATCCTTGGTAATAACATATCTCGCCGGTCTTAATCCATTACGGTCTAATGTTGCACCAATAACCTTGCCATTAGTAAAAACAACTAATGCTGGGCCATCCCAAGGTTCTTGTAAGCCACTGTAATATTCATAGAAATCAGAAATTTCTGTATTATCGGCAAATTCAGGTTGATTTTGAAAAGCTTCAGGAACTAAAATCATTAAAGCTTCTTCTGGACTCCTTCCTGAAGCAATTAGCAATTCGACAGCTGCATCTAAATTAGCTGAATCACTATTGTCTTTGTTGGTAATAGGCTTTAATTCATTAATCCTATCTTTCCAAACTTTACTTTGTAGGAGAGGTTCTCTGGATTGCATCCAATTTAAATTACCAAGCAAAGTATTAATTTCCCCATTATGTGACACAAAGCGCATAGGCTGTGCAAGAGGCCATTTAGGCATTGTGTTCGTACTAAAGCGTCGATGATAAATAGCAAATGAACTAATATATTCTGAGTGATATAAATCTTGATAAAATTGCCCCAAAACAGCCGATCGCATCATACCTTTATAAATAATTGTATAGCATGATAAAGAGCATACATAGAATTCATGAGCCCAATCTTTGTTATTAATTCCAATATACTGCTCGATTTTCTTTCTTACTAAGAACAATTGTTGCTCTAACTCATCTTTTGATAAAGTTGATGATTTACAAAATACTTGCTCAACATGAGGCTTATTTAAATAAGCTTGTTTACCAAGTACTTCTTCAACTGTAGGAACTAATCTCCATCCAACAACTGCTAAATTCTCTTCTTTCAGAACAGTCTCAATAATTAATTTTGATTCTTTTAATTTATGTGATGGTAAAAATAGCATACCAACACCAATACTATCGTTATCCCGAAATTGTATATTTTGTTTCTCTAAGCTCTTCTGAAATAACTTCCAAGGAATTGCAGTAGTTATACCAGCTCCATCTCCAGAATCTCGATCTGCACTGCATGCTCCTCTATGTTCCATGCAAGTTAAAGCCTCTAAAGCTTGTACAACAATTTTGTGATTTGCAATATTATTAACATCTGCAATAAAACCTACTCCACAAGCATCTCTTTCTTTTTCAATGGAGACTAAACTGGAAGAACTAGTAAGACTACCAGTAAGCTGTCTAGGGGCCTGCTCTACAATTTTTTGATTAAACATAATATTTTTCTTTTCAATAATCTAGATAAATAATTTTATTAAATAATAAGTGAATGCTACATATGTGTGTGATGTTAACATGGTGCTTAATAAGATCTAACTGGTTTTCTTATAAAACCATTGTATAGATTGCAATTGTACTTAATTTACATATTACTATCTATTATATATTATCTATACAATGACAAGTAGTATTATATCATCTAAAATGTCTTGGTAGTCTTAATTGGTAATTCTATTTATATATTTTCCATTGGCTTTATTATGAATCAGCATAACTCCTTAGATTCGAGTGATATAACTTATAAAACTGAAGAATTACTAGAAGCAACAACAAATCGATATAAAATCACAGTACAAGTTGCCAATCGGGCTAAAAGAAGAAAATACGAAGATGTAGATATTATTGACGACCCTCAAGTTAAGCCTGTCATTAGAGCAATTCTAGAAATGGTAGATGAAATAACTCAGCCAGAAATTATTAATGATTAGTATAGAGGAGTTACATCTTAATATCTTTTAAAATAAAAACACTAAATAGATTGTATATATATTTATAGAAGAAGTATCTATAAGTTTTTTGATAACTTTTAGAATTTCAGTATTTCAAACACTAACTAGAATTGATAACTTTCAATTAAAAGCTGTCAATCTAAATTAAGGAGATAGAATTTATGCTAGATGCATTCGCAAAAGTTGTAGCTCAAGCAGACGCACGAGGAGAATTTCTAAGTAATACGCAACTAGATGCACTATCAAGTATGGTTGCAGAAGGTAATAAACGCTTAGATGTTGTAAACAAAATTAACTCTAATGCATCCGCAATTGTAACGAATTCTGCAAGAGCTCTATTCGCTGAACAACCTCAGTTAATTCAGCCTGGTGGAAATGCTTACACGAGCAGACGTATGGCTGCTTGCCTAAGAGATATGGAAATTGTCTTAAGATACGTAAGCTATGCTATGATCGCAGGTGATTCTAGTGTACTAGATGATAGATGTTTAAATGGATTAAGAGAAACTTATCAAGCTCTAGGAACGCCAGGTTCTTCCGTATCTGTCGCAGTACAAAAAATGAAAGAAGCATCTGTTGCACTAGCCAATGATTTAACTGGTACTCCTCAAGGAGATTGTAGTGCATTAGTAGCAGAACTTGGTAGTTACTTTGATAGGGCTGCTGTATCTGTTGTTTAATCAAGGACAATTTTATCTTTGAAATTAAGTACTATTTTTAATATTTTTTGAGGTATTCCTTTTATGAAGACTCCAATTACTGAAGCAATTGCATCTGCTGATAGCCAAGGTCGTTTTTTAAGCAACGGAGAATTACAAGCTATCAATGGTCGTTATCAAAGAGCCGCAGCTAGCCTAGGAGCAGCTCGTTCATTAACTAATAATGCTCAACGACTAATCACTGGAGCAGCGCAATCCGTATACACTAAATTTCCATATGTAACTCAAATGCCTGGTCCAACTTATGCATCTAGTGCAATTGGTAAAGCTAAATGTGCACGAGATATAGGCTATTACCTACGTATGGTTACATATTGTCTAGTTGTAGGTGCAACAGGTCCAATGGATGAGTACCTAGTTGCAGGACTAGAAGAAATTAACCGTAGCTTCGAATTATCTCCAAGTTGGTACGTTGAAGCGCTACAATATATTAAAGGTAGTCATGGTTTATCAGGTCAAATTGGTAATGAAGCAAATGTTTACTTAGATTATGCTATTAATACATTAAGCTAAACGATACCTGATACTATTCGTATAGTTTAAGTTTCTTAAATGCTAATACTTAATTTACAAGTTTGTACTTGTGAACTAAGTATTAGCTATTATATTTTCTATTTAACTTTTAATAAATACCATGAAACTTCAATAACTGTTCATAAAATGTTATCATTTTTTAAGATTCTGCCATTATAAAACAATACCTTCTCTAGAGATAATGAAAAAAAAGATAGTTCACCCTATTGTGTTAGCCATTCTTGATGGGTGGGGCCATACTAATGTTGAGCAAGGAAATGCAATAAAAATTGCAAAAACACCAACTATTGATAGTCTAATACAAGCTTATCCAAATACACTTCTCGTGGCTTCCGGCGAAGAAGTTGGATTGCCTAAAGGGCAAATGGGAAATTCAGAAGTTGGCCATACCACAATTGGTGGAGGTCGAGTTATTCAACAGGAACTAGTAAAAATAGGTAATGCAATAGTGAATAAAAGTTTCTTTAATAATTCACAATTAAATGCAGCATGCGAATATGCTAGTTATAATAAAACATCACTGCATTTAATTGGACTTTGTTCTACCGGAGGAGTACATTCTCATATAGACCATCTATTAGCACTTATAGATTTAGCATATTCTAAACAAGTTACTAATTTATATCTTCATTTAATTACTGATGGTAGGGACACTAGTTCTAACTCTGCGAAGTATTTTTTAAAAATAGTCGCAGATTATATCAAAGATAAGCAGTTTGCTACAATTAGTACCATTAGTGGTAGGTATTATGCAATGGATCGTGATTTTCGTTGGTCTAGAACACAAGCAGCATATAATATTTTTACAAGTCATAACTCTAATAAGCCTAACCCAACTATGAATTATAGTGATCTAATTGATCATTATTATAATAAAGGAATATCAGATGAATTTATCCCTCCTTCACGAATTAACGTAGGTTCAATAAAAGATAATGATGCTATAATATTTTTCAATTTTCGACCAGACCGCATGCGACAGATAGTTCAGTCTTTTGTGCAGAAGCCTTTTAAGTGTTTCCCGACACAGTCCTTACAGGACCTTCATGTAGTAACATTCACTAATTATGATGCAGCCCTAAATACTTCAATTGCTTTTCAGCCTAACGTATTAAATAATTTTTTAGGTGAAGTTCTATATAAATATGGTTTAAAGCAATTTAGGGTTTCTGAGACAGAGAAGTATGCTCATGTAACATATTTTTTTAATGGTGGAGCAGAGGAGCCTTTTCCTGGTGAGGATAGAGAATTAGTATCTAGTCCATCCGTTACTACTTATGATCTTTCTCCTGATATGTCTGCGGCACTAGTTACACAAAAAAGCATTAGTGCAATCAATAAAGCTATTTATTCTTGCATAGTGATTAACTATGCTAATGCAGATATGTTAGGACATACAGGCAAACTAAAAGAGACAATACAGTCTATTGAAACAGTCGATAAATGTATTGCTGAATTAATTGATACTGTTAGTAAATTAAATGGCACATTAATAATTACTGCTGATCATGGGAATGCAGAATGCATGTTTACAGATGAAGGGCACCCATGTACATCACATACAACTAACTTAGTTCCCTTAATTTTAATAGAAGGAGAACAAGAAGCAATTTTAGGTCATGGTGGCCAAGTCAAATTAAGAACTAATGGTTCTATTGCAGATATTGCACCAACAATCTTAGATATCTTACACTTAAAAAAACCGCTAGAAATGACAGGAGAATCCCTAATTATTAACTCTAAATATGAAACTAGAAATATAAACAAAACTTATATAGAACGTTGAGGTCAGTTAGAAAAATACATGACTTTTAACTTTGCATCTTTTTGTAGTATTGAATTTATTTTATCAGATCAAATACATAGTAGTACTAACATTCCTATAGTTTGGAAAGTAATCTTACTAGGTGATGGTTCATTCACTAGACACTGTCAGATCATTACTTATGGAGACATTGTAATAGACCATATTTCCACCTCTATTTACAGTAAAAGGCAGGATTCATCACAATCTTATGTTAATCGAAAAGTTTGGATTGGTAATAATTTAAAAAATAAATTAATATTTGCTAGCTCTTGGTGGAATACAGATAAATATGAAGCAATATATAAATATCCAAGTAAAGCGATAGGGTCTGTATTTATTCAGTCTGAGTTAGATTGTTATAGAGACATCCATGGCATTTTCCTTGGGTACTCATTAGAATTAGAAAGCCTCTTTTTAGTATCAGGCCCCTTCTGGGGAAGATACTACACGTTATTTCATAAGGGAAAACCAATTTCTATAATTTATGAAATTTTTTCCCCATTACTAGAAAAATTTCAATAAACCCTAAATAATTTCAAGTTGTAATTAAGCTCTGTATATCAGGAGAACTCATGTTTAATTTTTTATTTAATAGCTCTAATCAAAGGAAAATTAATAGTTACTTACCAATTATAAAAAAAGTCAATGCCCTAGAGATTGAGATCCAAAATCTTTCAGATAAAGCTTTGCGCACTAAGAGTATTGAGTTTAAGAATAGACTCCAAAATGGAGAAAGTCTCGACAATATATTAGTAGAAGCTTTTTCTGTAGTAAGAGAAGCTGGTCTTAGAGTTTTAGGTCTTAGAGTATTTGATGTTCAGATAATGGGAGCTATTATTTTACATCAAGGTAAAATTGCTGAAATGAAGACTGGAGAGGGTAAAACATTAGTAGCAACATTAGCTGGGTATTTAAATGCTTTATCTGGAAAAGGTGTACACGTTGTAACTGTAAATGATTATTTGGCAAGAAGAGATTCAGAGTGGGTTGGTCAAATACATAAGTTCTTAGGATTATCCGTTGGTTTAATTCAGCAAGACCTAGCAAAAGCAGAAAGAAAACTTGCATACCAATGTGATATCACTTATGTAACTAATAGTGAGCTAGGTTTTGATTATCTAAAAGATAATATGGTGCTATCAATATCAGAGATAGTTCAAAACAAATTTGCTTTTTGTATTATTGATGAAGTTGACTCTATACTAATTGATGAAGCTCGGACACCACTAATTATTTCAGGCCCATCAGAAGCGCCTGTTGAAAAATACTCTAAAACTCAATTACTTTCTAGTATATTAGTCAAAGACTTGCATTATGAAGTAGATGAGAAAGCCAGGAATATTATTTTAACTGAGCAAGGCACTCTATTTTGTGAAGAATATTTAAATATTGACAATCTTTATGATTTAGAGAATCCATGGGTCCAGTATATCTTGAATGCAATAAAAGCAAAAGAATTATTTATAAAAGATGTTCATTATATTATTAGAGATAACCAAGTTGTCATAGTAGATGAATTTACTGGAAGAATCATGTCAGGTCGTAGATGGAGTGACGGCTTGCACCAAGCAATAGAAGCAAAAGAGCAGGTTAGCATTCAGCAAGAAAATCAAACGTATGCGTCAATAACTTATCAAAACTTTTTTTTACTTTATCCAAAACTGTCAGGGATGACAGGGACCGCTAAGACTGAAGAGTCTGAATTAGATAAAATTTATAATTTAGAAGTAATTTGTGTTCCTACTCATAAACCATTAAGAAGACAAGAATTTCCAGATCTTGTCTACAGTACAGAATATCGTAAATGGGAAGCAATAGCTGATGAATGTTATGATATGTATAGAGTAGGTCGCCCTACGTTAGTAGGTACTACTAGTGTAGAAAAATCGGAACTACTCTCCAAACTATTAACTCAATATAAAATCCCTCATAGCTTATTAAATGCTAAACCTGAAAATGTTGAAAAGGAATCAGATATTATTGCGCAAGCAGGCCGACAATCTTCAGTAACAATTGCTACTAATATGGCTGGGAGAGGTACAGATATCATATTGGGAGGTAATCCTAATTATATTGCTAAGTCTATATTAGTAGATCTATTAATAAAAAAAGCCTCGGTTAAAAATAGTCATAAATTACAGCAATTATCAATAAAGACTCAAACTTCCCTTAATAATATATTAAATATTTTAGAAGCTAATCTGAGCAGTGCTGATTTTTCCATTTTGGAAATGGAAAAAAAGATTTCAATAGCCTGTGAGCAAGTCCTAATCGATGATACATTTGAACTTCAGTTGAGAAAAGCTTATCAAATGATCTTTAAAGAATATGAAATAATCTTTAGTAAAGAAAAAAAATATGTTTCCCAAGCAGGAGGTTTACATGTTATTGGTACAGAAAGGCACGAGTCGAGACGAATTGACAACCAGCTAAGAGGGCGAGCAGGGCGCCAAGGAGATCCAGGATCATCTAGATTTTTTTTAAGTGTTGATGATAATTTACTTAGAATTTTTGGTGGCAATAAAATTGCCGATTTAATGCAGGCATTAAATGTTGATAATGATACCCCAATGGAGTCAACTTTACTAAGTAAAAGTCTAGAAGCAGCTCAAAAAAAAGTAGAAGCTTATTTTTACGACACACGCAAACAAGTCTTTGAATATGATCAAGTCTTAAATAGTCAAAGACAAGCAATTTATGCAGAAAGAAGACGAATATTAGAATCTAGCTACCCAAGGGATTGCGTACTACAATATGCAGAAAGTACAATTGACGATATTATTAACTTTTGGCTCACATCTAAAGAAAATCCAGAAAAGTTTGTAAATCTAAATATAAAAATTAAATACCTATTAAATGCAACAGATACATTCTCAATATCAAAAGATTTGTACAAAGATTCAGAAGAACTCAAAAAATGGATTATTGAACAAGTTAGAATTAATTATGATTTAAGAGAAGCTTATCTAGAACAGATCAAGCCAGGCCTAATTAGACAATTAGAAAAGTATTATTTATTACAGCAAATTGATAATGCATGGAAAGATCATCTACAGAAAATGGGAGCGCTTCGAGATTCTATAGGCTGGAGAAGTTATGGTCAGCAAGATCCCTTAGTAGAATATAAAAATGAAGCTTTTAATTTATTTATTGAAATGATTACTCATGTCAAACATACTGTAGTTTATGCTATTTTAAGATCTCGCTTAATGATTAAAAATGATTAAACTGTTGCTTTTTATTAGCTGAATCTGTATTTAGTAGTTGACAGTTTCGGCAAAATTCGATATCTTCATATTAGTAGAGCTAGTTGCCCCCATCGTCTAGAGGCCTAGGACATCTCCCTTTCACGGAGGTAACGGGGATTCGAATTCCCTGGGGGTACTACACAACTAAAATATTATAGCATTGTTTGCATCTTCGCAAAAATTTTTAAGCTGTTTCAAGCCTGTTTCAGGTATATTTTGGGATAGTCTTTTAACAAAAGCGCTACCTATCACTATACCATCAACATTCCAATTTTTAATCTCCCGAATCTGCTCTGTGTTTGAAATACCAAATCCTAAAATAATTGATTTGTTAGTCATCATCTTAATAGTTTCTGTAAGTTTTTTTAATTGGGATGTGAGTTGAAATTTCTGACCAGTAACTCCAGTTGTACTAACTAGATAAATACATCCAGGTGCTTTACTAATAATTTTGCTAATCCTTTCATTTGAGCTGGTTGGAGCAAGTAATAAAATTAGCTCAATACCAAACAGTTTACATACTGATATAACATATTCTGATTCCTCAATAGGTAAGTCTGGTATTAATAGTCCTTGAATCCCAGCTTTGCTAATTGCATAAATAAAATTATTAATACCTAAGTTTAGAACAGGGTTATAGTAGGTAAATAAAATAATAGGTGCTTTGATACTAACTTTCACTGTCTTGACCATATATAAAATCTCTTTCAAGTTGATACCCTGTTTTAGAGCTCGACTAGAAGCTTCTTGTATAATAGGACCATCAGCTAAAGGATCTGAATAAGGAAGTCCCAATTCTATAATATCTGCTCCATAATTATCTAAAATTTGAAGAGCTTTACCCGTAGAGACAAGATCTGGGTCACCAGCAGTAATAAATGGAATTAAAGCACATTGCTTATCAAGGTTCTCGAATACAGAAGAAATAGTATTCATAAAAGTTTATTTAAATATTAATTGTTGTATTACTCTAATCATAATATCAGTTAGACTTTAATAAGTACAAATATTAATTTTATTTTTATGTAGGCCGCCCGGGACTCGAACCCGGAACTATTCGGTTAAAAGCCGAGTACTCTACCATTGAGTTAGCGACCCATTTATTTTTGATTACAAAATAAATAACATAGCTATATCTTAAATAGCAAGTAGTGATAACCTGAGAGAATATATCTATAAAATTTGTAGCGTTAACTATTGCATTTATGCCTCTAAACTCATTTTTACATAAAAAATTTATTTCTATAATAGAAACAAAGAAGCTCTTGCCTCACAACTCTTCTCTATTAGTTGCGTTCTCCGGTGGTCAAGATTCCTTAACTTTAGTTAAAATACTTTTTGATTTAAAAGACCATTATAATTGGAAAATATTTTTAATTCATTTTGATCATAGATGGCGTTCTGATTCAATGCTTGCCTCAAAACAAGTTTTTAAATATGCAAAACTTTGTAATCTTCCTGTATATTATTTTGAATGCCCTGAATATCTTAATACAGAAGAATCTAGTAGAAAGTGGCGCTATGCAACTTTAATCAATACAGCTTATGTTAATAATTTGAAAACAATAGTGTTAGCTCATACAGCTACAGATAAAGCTGAAACTATTTTAAGTAATTTATTTCGGGGTGCTAGCCTTGATGGTCTATCGAGTATTCGGTGGTCATCTCAAATTAGTAAAACAATTTATTTAGTTCGACCTTTATTAAATTTTTATAGGTCAGAGACTACATGGTTCTGTAGAAAATATTTTCTTCCGGTTTGGATTGACCAATCTAATTACAGTTTTGCGTTGTCAAGAAATAGAGTAAGGCAAGAGTTAATACCATATATTAAATCTTATTTTCAGCCTCAATTTGAAGAAAAGTGCTTTGTAATATCTAGCTTGATAGCGATAGATGTAGATTTTTTAGAGCAGGAAGCGTTGCGAATATATTCTGTAATCCAGCATAAGGAGTTATTAGCTATTAATTATTTAGCAATTAAACTTTTACATCCTTCTATTCAAAGCAGAATAATTAAACTATTTTTTATATCCCATTTAGATTTAAATCTAAATTCAAAACAGATTAGTGATATGATATTTTTTATTAACCAAAGTATATTAAAAAATATAAATATTAAAAATTATATTTTAGGCATTGATGACATTTGGTTATATATTGGGGTTGCACAAATAAAGAATAAGAAGTAACTATGTAAAATAATCATCTTCTTAATTTGACACAAAATTGATATTTTAAATAAATTTACTAAATGAACACAGAAGCTAGAAAAAAAATTGATCAAATATTAAGTGATCACAAGATAGTATTGTTTATGAAAGGCAATAAAATAATGCCAATGTGTGGTTTTTCCAACACCGCGACGCAAATTTTGAATACTCTGAATATTACTTACTTTACTTATGATGTTTTAGACGATGAGAACATTCGCCAAGCTATAAAAGAGTATTCTAGCTGGCCAACAATTCCCCAGTTATATATCAATCGAGAATTTATTGGTGGGTCTGATATTATGTTAGAACTTTTCGAGAAAGGGGAACTGCAAGCTCAAGTAGAGACTTTACTGGCTGCATAAGGCAGTTACAAAAAAAACTTAAAATTTTAATATATAAATAGTATAAAAGATTATTTCGTATTAATATATTCTTGTAACAGCAGATGTTTATTAGGCTCAGACCTAAATTCTTAACTCTCAATTCTATATTTAAGCGATAAAATTATGATTAATTGGCAAGTAATAGCTCAACTTGTGTCTTTAGGTGTCATTGTTTTGGTCGGACCAGCTGTAATAATTTTGTTATCTTTGAAAAGAGGTAATCTTTAATAAGAGAAATCTAAATATTCTTTATATTTACTCTTTTAGAAGTAAATGTACATTTTTATATAACAAACAGCATAGTTTTAACCTATTTAGTATCAACAAGCTATCAATATTTATTTAGTACAGTAATTAGTTTTGTAAATATATTGTTAGGCACGGCTCAAAAGTCTCTATTTAAAGAAATCCTTAAACAAATTTTGTTTAAGGATTTCCCCTTTTTATTAAACTAAAAAGTAGTAATTTAGTTAATATTTTAAATAGAAGTATAAGTCTGAAATTAATAGAATTTTACTTAGAATATTTATAGATTCTCACATACAATATTTAATAAATATAAGTAGTAGCTAATACTAAATAATAAAGTCTGTATGAATATAGAATATCAATAACAGTCTTTTTAACTCTTTTATTGGGTACGGCACTGTTATTGTATAAAAGAAAGAATTTAATTACGATATTTGCTCTTTTAAAGTTACCTTATCTATTGCCTGTAAGTCGCTAGCAAACTCATTATCTGGAGTTAAAAATAGCATACAATGACACTCTCTTCTCTCACGCATTGGTACACATGGGCAGTTCCAATATGTAGCAGAAATTTCAGCTTTTTTATCTTCGTAGTGTCTACACGGGCATAAAGGAGCTCCATACTGATCTTTGTGCCTCGCTAAACCTTCTATAACAACAGCAGTTACGCTACTATCAACACAAAAAAAAGTTCCTGTGCGCTTTGCATAAGTTTCTGAAAATTTTCGCATAGCTTCTAAATTATCAGGGAAAGATACCAAATTTTGTTTCTTCATTAATATTGCCTCATATAATAGTAATTATGAGATTCCTTGGTGCTATCAAGTTTAATTTGATTAGCTAAAACATTAAGCCTCATTATACTATTAAGTATATTTTAACTTATTATTTTGAATATAGAATTTTATATTTACCACAATGTTATAAATTGATTCGTGGATTATCTTTTATTGAGATGAAAGATAACTAGCATTTAATAATTAATTCAAAAAATCAACTTATAACTAATTATAGTGATAATTTTATATACATAAAAACTATCATTACAATTTTGTATTAATTAGTTAATAATTTACAAATTGCTTGCTAGTTTAAATTAGAATAACAACATGTTACTTGACTTAATTTAATAAGGAATCTATGACAGCAGCTTATTTACCTTCTATACTAGTACCGTTGGTGGGACTAATATTTCCAGCTTTAAGTATGGCCCTACTATTTATTTATATCGAAAAAGAAACAATTGCGTAGATAACATCTTTATTTATACATACTAAATTTCAAGCTGTATTTTAGTTTTCACTAAAATACAGCTTAGTAGTAAACTTATTAATCTCTTTTCAAAATAAATTCTCTTACTATAATTTCTATAATGAAGAACCAACTCCAGAATAGGAGCCATATATGAAAATTCCCAGCACTGTAATTGCCGCTATTCCACCGACCGTAGCAACTAGCCACAAAGGTATTCTTCCTGTTCCAGCCATAATTTATTTCCTATTAATTACTTAAATATCTTTAATTGTTCAAATTTGCCTTTTTATACTATTGGCTAAACAAAAAGTTAGTTGAAGAAATAGCTAGAAAATAGTACTGCCAAAACAAATATTAATAGTAAACCCCAAAAAAGAGAAGTTCTATTTAAGTCTACAGGTTCCTTATTAGGATTAGGACCACTCATTCCGACCTCCTATCTTTGAATAAATTGCATCGATGTAATTGCGCCTAAGAAAAATACAGTTGGAATTGCTAGTCCATGTATAGCAAGCCATCTAAATGTAAAGATTGGGTAAGAAACCGGTTGATTTGCATTGCCCTTAGTCATGACTATCTCCTTTATTATATGCCTTTGGTTAAATCTTCTAGTTCTTGCTTGGCATTAAATCTATCGTTAACTAGTGGAACTTGCTGACGATCTTGCGTAAAATATTCGTTAGGACGAGGTGTTCCAAAAACATCGTATGCTAATCCAGTACTTACAAATAGCCAGCCTGCGACAAATAAAGCCGGTATAGTAATACTATGAATTACCCAATAACGAACACTCGTAATAATGTCAGAAAAGGGACGTTCTCCTGTTGAGCCTCCCGACATATACAGTACCTCCTACTAAAAATTGTTTTTATAACTCATAATATATAATCAAATATTACTACAGTATAGTAGCTCAATTCATAATAAAATTTCTGATTTACAAAATAATTTTTTTATCAAATTTATATTTGTCTACTATCTAAATCTTTCTTTATTAATGAAAAATTAATCTTCTTTAGCAACGATGAGATCAAAGAAAAAGCAGCTCCCATTTTTCAGTTCACTATAAAGGTGAATTTCACTGTTATGTTTCTGAATAATATTTTTAACAATCGATAAACCTAGTCCAGTCCCTTCTAGTGTATGCACATAATTTTCAATTCTTAAAAAACGGGCAAAGATCCGCTCCTGATTTTTCTTAGAGATTCCTATACCAGTATCACAGATCTCTACACGTACTTTTTGAACTTCCAGAGATGGTAAATTAAGTTCTGCAGGTGAATCAGTAATTCTGTATGCTCTCAAGACAATAATGCCATCAGAATGTGTAAATTTTAAAGAATTACCTATTAAATTAGCTAATATCTGCAAAATTAGACTGTAATTTCCTAATATACATGGTAATTTTTCTTCAATGTCAATATATAGATCAATTTTTTTATCTTTTGCGGAGAGTTGATATGTTCTAATCGTTTGCTCTACAGCCGAGACTAAATCTATAGCTTGAAGTGGATACTCTTGGTCTGATTCTAAGCGAGATAGATCTAAGACATCATTTACTAGTCTGGTTAATCTTTCTGTCTCTTTATTGGCAATAGCCAAAAATTCTAATTTTTGCATGTTATCTAAAGAATCATGATATTCATATAATGTTTCTAAGAAAGATCGGATATTAAATAAAGGTGTTCGTAATTCATGAGAGACATTGCTAATAAATTGATTCTTAACTTCGTTCAGCTCAACTTCTTCAGTTCGATCCTGAATAGTTATTGCAATGCCTTTTAGTATGCTGTACTTATGATCTAGAACAGTTGTTAGTAAAACTCTAAAAGTCTTTTTATAGTTTTTCTGTAGCTTGATACAAATTTCTTGAGTCTCACATAATGACTGTTCCAAAAAATTTTTTCGTACAATATCGTTCAATACAGGAAAAAGTTGTTGATTAATATCTTCTGGCAAATAGTCAATAATGATTGAGCCAGCAATATCTTTACCTTCCCAGCCGAAATTTTCAATAGCTGTTCTATTCACTAAAATAACTCTTAAGTCTTTATCTAATAAAATAGCTCCGTCTGCAATAGTAGAAACAAGAGTTTCCAATTTAGCCTTCTCAGAAGTTAATTTTTCAACATTTTGTTGTTCATATTTCTCCAGTCTTTCTGCCATCTCATTAAAATTAAAAATTAGAGCCCCAAGTTCTCCACTAAATGGTAAACTAATCCTTTGGTGAAAATCCCCAGAAGCAATATTTTTAACACCGGTTAGCAATTCTCTAATTGGTTTTGTGATTGTAAAAGTATTGAAAGCTGCACCAAGAATCACCATTAGCCAAATTGACACAAATACAGCAACACTAACATCTCTTGTAAGCTGCGAAGATGTGGTTAATGTTGGGTTTGAATTAATTCCAATATTAAGAACCCCTAATGATTTTTTCTCTTTAGTTAAAGGTATGATTATATCTATAATTTCCCCCTGTAAATGACGAGGACTGTTAACAATTGGAGTATTAGAAAAATAATATTTATCATTGCGTAAACAATGATATTCGCTCAAAGAAAATAGATTAATTGCTGTCTCTGAAGAAAAAGGAATACTATAATATATTTGTCCCTCGGCGTTAAAGACAAGAATATATCGAATACTTGAAGTGCTCAAATAAAAATGTTCAATGAATTGCTGTAATTGCAAATAATTCTTAGCTTCTAGAATTGGAGTAATATTGACAGCTAGTAGTAAGCTTAAATCTTTTCCAAAACGATTATCTATTAAACGAGTCTCTTGCTGAATATTAGTTAAAGTCCAAAAAGTCAAACTACTCATAAGTAAAGATACCATCAGAGTGGTCATAGCCATTAATCTTGTCTGAAGAGTAATATCAGACCACCATTTCTTTAAATTCTTAACAATTATAGTTATCAAACTATGTATTGATGATATCAAGGCCAAAATTGATGAAGAAAACATTTTCTTATTTTCAACAATCAGCTTTTTAAATATTGTTGGCTTGGGCAATAGAACTACCTGTAGTTTGAAACATGAAATAAGATAAAACAAAATCAGTAATAAATATTGTTAACAGAATAGTTACTACTGAAGAAGTTGTGGAATTCCCAACACCTTTAGCTCCACCCGTACTAGTTAACCCCCACTGACAACTAACAAAAGCAATAATAATAGCAAAACAGATAGATTTTTCTAAGCAACTTAAAAAGTCTGAGATAGAAAGCGCTTTAAAAGCAGATTTAAGAAAAACACTCGAAGGTATATCATACATTATAAAAGCTACAAATATACTAATTGCAATACTTGAAGTTAATGATATAGTACTTAATACTGGTAGCATTATGAAGCAGGCTACAACTTTTGGAAACACCAAGTAATCTATAGGATTAGTATTCAATAAGTATAAAGCATCAATTTGCTCTGTAGTTTCCATGGTTGCAATTTCTGCAGTGAATGAAGACCCAATTTTACCTGCTATAATAACTGCGGTTAGAACAGGGGATAACTCGCGCGTAAATGCAATAATAATAACTGCGCCAATTGCGCTAGCAGCATCAAGATATAAAAATTCTTTTGTAATTTGCATAGTGAATACCATGCTAATAAAGCAGGCTGTTAGCAAAGTTATATTCAATGAACCAGGACCTACAATATAAATCTGTTCAACTAAATTAGCAGTATTAACTTTCATAGTTTTTAGCCTTATTAATAATCTAAAAAACAAGCTTATTGTAGAGCTAAGTCTCCCTATCCATTTTTGTAATTCAATTTGAAGCATATGATAATTTTATAAAAACTAGAATCGAAAATCAGTTGAATTTATAAATAAAAGTAGTTGCATGATTGTTGGAATTAATGTTACACTATATTTAATGTTTTAATTAAGCTATTAAGGGCGGTTAGCTCAGTGGTAGAGCGCCTGCCTTACAAGCAGGTGGTCACTGGTTCAAGTCCAGTACCGCCCATAATATACATTTAATATACTTCTAACAAATATAGTTTTTGGGCTCATCGTCTAAGGGATTAGGACAGAGACCTTCTAAGTCTCTAATGTAGGTTCGAATCCTACTGAGCCTGATCATTTTGTCTAAATTTCTTCTGATTCAAATATCTATCGAAGACTTTTTGAACCTTTTCCCCAGAGTCCATGGTTTCTAGAGGATCTTTTCTTAATCTATGGCGCAGGCATAGAGTAATCACTTTACTAATGTCAGAACTTTTGACAGTTTGTTTGCCATTAAACGCTGCATAGGCTTTAGCAGCCCTATTAGTTACAATGTCTCCTCGCAGTCCATCAACATCAAGCTCGCCACAAACTTGAGAAATTTTAATCCTCAAATCATAGTCAATCGCAATACTAGATAAAAGTAACTGAGCATCAGCAATTTTCTGTTTTAAATCATTTTGAGTTTTTTGGCAATCTTCGATACATTTTTTGGGATTTTGATCAAAATTTGTTCGCTGTTCAACAATCTGAACCCTTAACTCTGGGTCTTTGACTGTCCTAATTTCTGCATGCATACCAAATCTATCTAATAATTGAGGTCTTAATTCCCCCTCTTCTGGATTGCCTGAACCTACAAGTACAAATCTAGCAGGATGCCTAACCGATATGCCTTCGCGTTCAACAGTATTCCATCCGGATGCAGCTGAATCTAATAATATGTCAACAAGGTGATCATCTAGTAAATTAACTTCATCTACATATAGTATTCCTCTATTAGCTTTTGCTAGTAATCCTGGCTCAAAAGTTTTAATTCCCTCAGTGAGCGCCTTTTCTATATCAATAGTACCACACACTCTATCTTCTGTAGCGCCAAGAGGAAGGTCAACCATAGGCACATTTATGTAAGAATTCGTAAGATTTACTCCATCCTGAAGAGCCTTCTTATTTTCATCACTCATAAGATCAACATCACTAGGATGTGAATTGAACACATCATCTTTTATGATTTCTATTTTAGGTAGTAAATCAGCAATTGCCCTTATAGTTGTTGACTTGCCTGTTCCCCTATCTCCCATAATCATCACGCCACCAATCTTAGGATCAATTACGTTTAAAATTAGAGCTAATTTCATCTCTTCCTGACCAACGATTGCAGTGAAAGGAAAGACTGGTCGAATTGTTTCTTTATTTTCTTTAATGGTTAA